TGCGTTAAATATTGCAATAACGGGCGGTGGTGTTCTTCTAAATAATAGGGTAGGTTGAGCTTTCTGTTTATTAATAGTTGTTTGTTGAGGTAAGTTAATTGTTGGGATATTCCTGTTTCCGGGGGGTTTGCAGGGTTGTTATATATCTCAGTAGTTTAGGGGGGTAGGGGGGTTTAACCCTCAAAATCCGAGAAGGGGGTGTCTTAGATTTTCTAGGAGAAATTTTCAATTTATGCTTTTAATACAATATATGTAATTCTTGTGTAATGTCTTTTCACCATTCATACATTATACTCGCGCGCAAGAAAATGTTCAACCTTGTAATCTATTACTGTGTGCACTCTGAAATGTCAAGTGAAAGGAAGACAAAAAAAAGAAAACCCCTTACCCCTGTGGAGTGAACGCCCGGCTTGCTGGGTAACGAGTCGAATGTGTTACACCATTAACTTATGCAAGCGTCAAGGAAAGTGTGAGGAGTAATATCAATTAATGGCCCTGAAATAGGAACCAAATGCCAGGAATAGTTCAATTTGTGAAACCCCCACAGTTACTGTCCCTGACCATCAATAACAGTATGCATTAAGATATCAACTGATGGTAGGCTCTTATTGGGTTGATATGCTTCCTCGAAAGGGATGTTGATTCTTGTATGAGATTACTTATGGATTTTGTGTGGAGTGCTTACAATTTCGCTAAGTCTTATTCAATTAAAGTTAGTTTAACAAGTGCTTTCTTATGTAAGATTTGCGTTATCATAATTTCTTGAATGTGCTATACCTATGTATGTTCGTTTACATTAATGTACTTGCTTATTATTGATATGGTTAATATCGTTTAATGTTAATAATACATATATGCACAAGAAATGTGCAAAGAATATTTTAATTGTAGAATCCTAGTTTCGGGAACTGGGGGTGGGGGTTAAAATCCCTCTTCTTTGAGCACTGGGGGGGAGTTTAACCCCCAATATCCGGTTTACAAGACCGGCGCTTTGACGTTGAGCCACCAGTGCAGGATCATTTAAGGGCTTTGTTTTCGGCTCAGCCTGCTATGGGGAGGAGAACAAGGAAGAGTAGGAAGTAAAGAAAGGATGCTATTTGTCCGATTACAATATAGGGGTGTTCAACGGGCAAACCTCCGATTCAGGTAAGGATGGCTACGTCTGCAACTAGAAGCCAGAATAAGAATTGGGATAGTGGTCGGAATGTGAGACTTCGTTGTTTGGAGGTATGAAGAAGAGGAACTAGCATGAGTACTAGGATGGATGCTAGTAGTGCTAACACCCCTCCTAATTTGTTAGGAATAGATCGGAGGATGGCATAGGCAAATAAGAAGTATCATTCAGGCTTAATGTGGGGTGGGGTAACTAGGGGGTTGGCGGGGGTGAAATTGTCTGGGTCTCCTAAGAGGTTCGGGGCAAATAATGATAAGGAGATTAGTGCAATTAATAGGATGGCAAAGCCTAAAAGGTCTTTGTAGGAGAAGTACGGGTGGAAGGGAATTTTGTCTGCATCGGAGTTTAAACCCAGGGGGTTGGTGGATCCCGTTTCGTGTAAAAAGAGAAGGTGAATAATTGTAAGGGCTAGGATTAGGAAGGGGAAAAGAAAGTGGAAGGCAAAGAAGCGGGTGAGAGTTGCGTTGTCGACGGAGAAGCCCCCTCAGATTCACTGTACTAATGTATTACCGACGTAGGGGATGGCTGAGAGAAGGTTAGTAATAACAGTTGCGCCTCAAAAAGATATCTGTCCTCAGGGTAGTACATAGCCTACAAAGGCGGTTATCATAACTAGTAGAAGAAGGATTACGCCGATGTTTCATGTTTCTTTATATAGGTAGGAGCCGTAATATAGTCCTCGTCCGATGTGGAAATAAATGCAGATAAAAAAGAAGGAGGCCCCGTTGGCGTGGAGGTTTCGGATTAGTCAACCGTAATTGACGTCTCGGCAGATGTGGGCCACGGATGAGAAGGCAGTGGTAATGTCAGACGTATAGTGTATTGCGAGGAATAGGCCTGTGATAATTTGTGCGATTAGGCAAAGTCCCAGTAGGGAGCCAAAGTTTCATCAGGCTGAGATGCTAGCAGGGGTTGGGAGGTCGACTAATGAGTCGTTAGCAATTTTTAGCAGGGGGTGTGTTTTTCGTAGGTTTGCCATTAGGGTTCTTGTAGTTGAATAACAACGGTGGTTTTTCAAGCCATTGGTCTTGGTTAAATTCCTGGTAAGAACTATGACTTATATTGTGTTTTTGTTTTTGATTGGTTTAATTTTAGGGTTAATTGCGGTCGCATCTAATCCTTCTCCATATTTTGCAGCCTTGGGGTTGGTGGTGGTTGCAGGTATGGGGTGTGGGGTGTTGGCTGGCCATGGTGGGTCGTTTTTGTCATTGGTGTTGTTCTTAATTTATCTGGGGGGAATGTTGGTGGTGTTTGCGTATTCAGCAGCCTTGGCTGCTGAGCCTTACCCAGAGACTTGGGGGAGTCGTTCGGTGGTTGTATACATGGGGATATATTTATTGAGTGTAGTTTTGGTAGGGTGAGTGTTTTGGGGTGGGTGGTATGAGGGTTCTTGGGTGTCAGCGGATGAGTTTTATGAATTTTCTGTGTTTCGAGGTGATATTGGTGGGGTGGCAGTGATGTATTCTTCGGGGGGAGGGATATTGGTGGTGGGCGCTTGAGTGCTGTTGCTCACTTTATTTGTGGTATTGGAGTTGACTCGTGGGCTTAGTCGAGGCACTCTTCGGGCAGTCTAGAAGAATAATAGGAGTAGAGTAATGATGAGGGTTAAGAAGAAGAATGTGAGGAATGTTTTGATTATTCCATGTTGAATGTTGCTTGTTGTTGTGGCTATAGAAAGGGAAATGTTGGAGATGGTTTTGGGTCCAATTTTTTCTAGTCAGGTTTGGTCAATTATTTGGCTAGCGGCGGTTTGGCCTAGGGCGAGATTAAGTTTTGGGGCAATTCGATGTATAACTGTGGGGAAGAAGCCTAGTATGTTTGAGAAGTGGTGAAGTGTTTGGGTTGGTGTTGTTTTGAATTGTTTACTTGTTAAGGATGCTAGTTCTAAAGCAATGAGTAGGCCTATGACCGTGACGGCTAGTGCGGCTAGTTTTAGTGGAAGGGGTATGGATATGATGGGGGTTTTGTTGGGTAAAAAGTTAGAGGTAATTAATAATCCAGCAATAATACTTCCTCAGGCTAGGCGTTTGATTGGGTTAATAACGGAGGGGTTGTTTTCATTGATGGGTGAAAATGCGTTAAATCGTGGGTGACCTATGTTTACGAAGAAAATTACGCGGAGGCTGTAGACAGCTGTGAAAGAAGTGGCGATGAGAGTTAGGGTCAGGGCTCAGGCGTTAAGGTGAGATGTGTTTAGTGCCTCAATGATGGCATCTTTTGAGAAGAAGCCGGCCAAAAAGGGGGTGCCTGTGAGAGCAAGACTTCCAATGGTAAGACAGGAGGCTGTAAAGGGTGTGAGGTGGTGCATTCCTCCTATTTTTCGGATATCTTGTTCATCATTAAGGCTGTGAATAATTGAGCCTGAACATAGGAAAAGCATTGCTTTGAAGAAAGCGTGTGTGCAGATGTGCAGGAAGGCCAGTTGTGGTTGGTTTAGGCCGATGGTAACTATTATTAGCCCTAGTTGGCTTGATGTAGAGAATGCAACGATTTTTTTGATGTCATTTTGGGTGAGGGCACATGTTGCGGTAAATAGTGTGGTTAGAGCGCCTAGGCATAAGCAGGTAGTCAGGGCTGTTTGGCTGTTTTCTAAAAGAGGGGCTATTCGAACTAATAGGAAAATGCCTGCAACCACTATTGTGCTTGAGTGTAGTAGGGCAGAGACCGGCGTGGGGCCTTCTATGGCAGAAGGCAGTCAGGGGTGGAGTCCAAATTGAGCTGATTTACCAGTAGCAGCGAGGATTAGACCAAATAGGGGGAGGGTGAGGTCTAGGTTATTGGAGGCTATAAATATTTGTTGCATCTCTCATGAATTGAGGTTAGTTGCTAGCCAGGCTATTGAGAAGATTAGGCCAATGTCTCCCACTCGATTATAAACTACAGCCTGTAGGGCAGCGGTGTTTGCATCGGCTCGCCCATATCATCAGCCGATCAAAAGAAAGGATATGATTCCCACCCCCTCTCAGCCGATGAACAGCTGAAATATATTGTTTGCTGTAACTAGAATGATTATGGCGATGAGAAAAATTAGTAAGTATTTAAAGAAGCGGTTTATGTAGGGGTCTGAGTGTATGTATCATGATGCGAATTCTAGAATTGACCAGGTTACGTAGAGGGCAATTGGAATGAAGATGATGGAATAGTGATCAAATTTTAGGCTGATGTTAATGTCAAAGGTGTGTGTATTCATTCAGTTTCAGTTGGTAATAATTACTTCAGCACCCTCAGTGAGGAAAATGAAGAGGGGGAGGAGGCTGGTTAAAAAGGCTAGTTTTACTGCTGTTTTGACGTTTGAGAGGGCTCAGTGTGGGCTGGAGGGGCGGATGGTTGAAAGAATGGGGTATGTTAGAATTGCGAAAATGATGAGCAAACTAGAGGATATTACGATGGAAGAAGGGTGCATAGCTGCTACTTGGATTTGCACCAAGAGTTTTTGGTTCCTAAGACCAATGGATGAGCTGTTATCCTTTAGGAGCGGTTGAGTGAGCTTTGGAGTTCAACCAAAGAGGTGAAGATTAGCAGTCTTCATTGCTAGCAGGCCTCTCTCGGTGGGCAAGGGGATTTTAACCCCTGTTTTTAGAATCACAATCTAATGTTTTTGTTAAACTATGCCTACAGGTCGTTCAGCCTCAAATCAGTTCAGGTTTGAGTGTTAGTAGAATTAGTGGGATAAGGTGAAGGGCCATTAGTAGGTGTTCTCGGGAGTGGGGTGGATCTAGGGCTACGATATGGGTGGGGACGACACCCCGTTGAGTTATGAGGAACATGTAGAGGGAATAGGCGGCTGTGATGAGTGTTCCTGCGCCTGTTATGGCTAGTGTTCACCAGGATCAGTTGAATAAGGATGTAATGATGATTAGTTCGCCCATAAGGTTGGGGAGAGGGGGGAAGGCTAGGTTGGCTAAACTTGCAATGAATCATCATATTGCTATTAGGGGTAAAATTATTTGTAGCCCTCGGGCCAGTACTATGGTTCGGTTATGAGTCCGTTCGTAATTGGTATTTGCTAGGCAGAATAATGCGGAAGAAGTCAGCCCGTGAGCAATTATTAGAACTAGGGCGCCTGTGAAGCCTCAGGGAGTTTGGATAAGGATCCCACCTACTACTAGGCCCATATGGCTGACGGAGGAGTAAGCAATGAGGGATTTTAAATCTGTTTGTCGTAAGCAAATTGAGCCCGTTATGATTACCCCCCATAGTGCAAGGATGATGAAAGGGTAGCTGAGTTCTTTTGTGAGGGGCTCTAGCATTGGCATTATTCGTATTATACCATAGCCCCCAAGTTTTAAGAGGACGGCAGCAAGTACTATGGAACCTGCAATTGGGGCTTCGACGTGTGCTTTGGGGAGTCATAGATGGACTCCATAAAGCGGCATTTTGACTAGGAAGGCTAGTAGACAGCCGGCCCATCATATTTTGTCTGCATAAGAAACGAGTTGTATTGGTGAGGAGTATTGAAGGGTTAGAAGAGATAGGGTTCCTGTGGTGTTTTGGAGAATAAGAAGGGCGACTAAGAGGGGGAGGGAGCCTGCTAGAGTATAAAAGAGGAAATAGGTGCCAGCGTTAAGGCGCTCCGTTTGGTTTCCCCACCGGGTAATGAGGATAAGGGTGGGGATAAGGGTAGCTTCAAACATGACGTAAAATATTAGGATCTCGGTGGCGGTAAATGTCATAATTAAGAAGAATTGAAGGGAGATTAGTAATGTGATGTACATTCGTTGGCGGTTGATTGGCTCATGGGCGGTGTGGCTTTGGCTTGCTAAAATTATTAGGGGGAGAAGCCAGCAGGTGAGGACTAGAAGGGGGGTAGAAAGGGGGTCAGAAGCTATGTGCGGGCTCAAATACGATCAGCCAGTTTCCGATGCGTTTTTTAGTCAGGCCAGGCTAACTAGTGCGATAATTAAGCTGTGGGCTAAGGTGGAAGGTCAGAGTCACTTTGGGGCAGATATTCAGGTTGTGGGTACTATTATCAGGGTTGGGACTAGGAGTTTTAACACTGTAGGAGGTTGAGACTTTGGAGTCGGTCAGTACCGTGGGTCCGGGCTGTTGCAATTAGTAGGGCGAGGCCTGCACCTGCTTCGCAGGCTGAAAATGCAAGTAATAGTATTGGCGCGGTTGAAAAATTTGCGGCGTTAAATTGAAGTGATCATAGAGAAAGTGCGATGAATAATGATAATATTATACCTTCTAAACATAAAAGGGCAGAGAGAAGGTGGGTTCGGTGAAATGCTAAGCCGGTGAGGCCTAGAATGAAGGCTGATGAAAAGGTGAAATGAATGGGGGTCATGAGGTAATTATGGAGTTTAACCATAGGTTTTTGAGCCGAAATCAAATGTTTTTCTTAAACTAATTACCCATTCGGCTCATTCTAGGCCGCCTTGAACTCATTCATAAATTAAGCCTAGGGTGAGGATGGCTAAAACAGTAGTGGCCCATAGGAAGGTAATTAGGGGAGAGTTTAGTTGGTCCCCCCAGGGGAGGGGTAATAGTAAAGCGATTTCTAGGTCAAATAAGAGGAAAAGAATTGCCACCAGGAAAAAGCGTAGGGAAAATGGGAGGCGGGCAGAGCCTAGCGGGTCAAAGCCACACTCATAGGGGGATAATTTTTCAAAGTCTGAGCTTATTTGAGGGAGTCAGAAAGAAACAATAGCTAGAATAACAGCGAGGGTGAGGGCGATGGTGATGGTGGTGGTAATTAGGCTCATTACCTTTCCTTGGAGTTTAACCAAGATCAAATGATTGGAAGTCACTTATATTTTTTGTACTAGAAGGGTTAGGATCCTCATCAGTAGATGGAGATATACAAGAATAGTCAGACAACGTCCACGAAGTGTCAGTATCAGGCGGCTGCCTCGAATCCGAAGTGATGTTCTGAGGTGAAGTGATATCAAGTCTGGCGTAGTAAACACACTGCCAAGAAGGTGGAGCCGATGATAACGTGCAATCCATGGAAGCCAGTGGCTACGAAGAATGTGGATCCATAGACGCCGTCTGCAATTGTAAAGGGGGCTTCGTAGTATTCTATGGCTTGGAGAAGGGTGAAGTAGAAGCCAAGCAGAATTGTTAGTGCTAGTGATTGGATGGCTTGTTTGCGCTCTCCTGCCATAATGCTGTGGTGAGCTCAGGTAACGGTTACTCCTGAGGCCAGGAGTACAGCTGTGTTTAGGAGGGGCACCTCAAACGGGTCTAATGGTGAGATTCCTGTGGGGGGTCAATGTCCCCCTAGTTCGGGAGTTGGGGCCAGGCTTGAGTGGTAGAAGGCTCAGAAAAAGCCCAGGAAAAAGAAGACTTCTGAGGTAATAAAAAGGATTATTCCGTATCGAAGACCTTTTTGTACAGGAGGGGTGTGATGTCCTTGGAAGGTTCCTTCTCGGATAATATCTCGTCATCATTGATATATAGTTAAGAGTAGAAGTACTAGTCCTAGAGTTATTAAGATAGTAGAGTGGAAGTGAAATCAGACTGCGAGGCCTGATGTTATTAGTAGGGCGGCAACTGCGCCTGTAAGGGGCCAGGGGCTTGGGTCGACTATGTGATATGCGTGTGCTTGATGGGCCATTAGACGTTTTCCTGTAGGTATAGGCTTAGGAGTAAGACAAAGACGTAGGCTTGGATTATTGCTACGGCAATTTCTAGAAGTGTGAGGAGAAATAGAAGGGTTGCTGTTAAAATAGCTACTGTTGGTATGAGTGGGAGGAGGACTAAAACGGCTGTGGCAATTAGTTGAATTAATAGGTGGCCGGCTGTGAGATTAGCGGTTAGTCGAACTCCTAGTGCTAGGGGTCGAATAAGTAGGCTGATTGTTTCGATGATAATTAAGATGGGGATGAGAAGGGCGGGTGTTCCTTCGGGGAGAAGGTGACCTAATGCATGGGTTGGTTGGGTCCGAAGACCAACAATTACAGTTGCTAGTCAGAGGGGGATGGCAAATCCGAGGTTTATTGAGAGTTGGGTGGTAGGAGTGAAGGTGTATGGTAGAAGGCCAAGGGTATTAAGGGTAATGAGGAAGACTATAAGGGAGGTTAACAACACAGCTCATTTATGGCCCCCTGCGTTTAGAGGAAGGAAAAGTTGTTGAGTGAATCGGTTAATAAACCATCCTTGTAAATTGGACAGGCGGTTATTTAGTCAGCGGGGTGATGGGGAAGGGAATAAGACTCAAGGAAGGGTAAGGGCTATAGCAATTAAAGGAATTCCTATAAGTGTGGGGCTTGCAAATTGGTCAAAGAAGCTTAGTGTCATGGTCAGTTTCAGGATTCTGTTTTGGGGATATCTGTACTCTGGGGGGAGGGTTCATTAGGAAAGGTGTGTGCTAGTACTTTTTGAGGAATAATTGTTAAGAAAATTAATCAAGAGAAGATTAGGATGGCAAATCAGGGGGCGGGGTTAAGTTGAGGCATGTCGCTAGGGGTGGTTGGTAGTCACCAATCTTTAGCTTAAAAGGCTAACGCTGTTGACCGGTTTAGCTTCTTAGCGAGGCGTCTTCAAGTATTAAGGAGGACCAGTTTTCAAAGTGTTCTAAGGGAACGGCTTCAATTACAATAGGCATGAAGCTGTGATTGGCCCCGCAAATTTCAGAACATTGTCCAAAGTATACTCCTGGTCGGGAAACAATAAAAGCTGTTTGATTTAGGCGTCCAGGAACTGCGTCAAGTTTAACCCCCAGGGAAGGTACAGCTCATGAGTGCAGGACGTCATCGGCGGAGACTAGGAGTCGCACAGGGGATTCCACTGGAATTACTATTCGATGGTCGGCCTCTAGTAGTCGAAATTGACCAGGGGCAAGGTCTTGGGTGGGGATCATATAAGAGTCAAACCCCAGGTCTTCGTAGTCGGTGTATTCATAGCTTCAGTATCATTGATGCCCCATGGTCTTGATTGTTAAATGTGGATCATTAATTTCGTCTATAAGGTAAAGAATTCGGAGGGAGGGTAGGGCAATTAGGATTAGGATAATGGCTGGTAGGATGGTCCATACAATTTCAATTTCTTGGGAGTCTAAAATGTTTTTATTGGTAAGTTTGGTGGTTACTATAGCCACAATAATGTAAAGAACCAGGGTGCTAATTAGAAAAAGGATTATTAGGGCGTGGTCGTGGAAGTGGAGTAGCTCTTCTATTACAGGTGAAGCTGCATCTTGAAGTCCTAGTTGGGAGGGATGTGCCATTAGCGAATTAAGATACGCAAGACTCTAACTTGCAATTATGCCTTGACAAAGCAGTGTAATGGCAATTTTACTAGCATCTTATAAAGAAAGTGACAGAGTGGTTATGTGGTTGGCTTGAAACTAACCCATGGGGGTTCAATTCCCTCCTTTCTCGTTAGTTTGATCGGATTTGAACAAAAGCAGGCTCTTCGAAGGTGTGGTAGGGAGGAGGGCAGCCGTGTAGTCATTCTGCGTTCGTGGATGTTAGTTCTGTTGACATAACTTCTCGTTTGGCCACAAATGCTTCTCAGATAATATAAAGGAACATGGTAACTGCTACAAGGGAAATTATAGATCCAATAGATGAAACTGTATTTCAGAGGGTGTATGCGTCTGGGTAGTCTGAATACCGCCGGGGCATTCCTGCCAATCCCAGGAAGTGTTGGGGGAAGAAGGTTAAATTTACTCCAATAAATATTACTCCAAAGTGGATTTTAGTTCATGTGCTGTGTAGGGTATATCCTGAAAATAGCGGAAATCAGTGAATGAATGCACCCATAATGGCGAATACAGCGCCCATTGAGAGAACATAATGGAAATGGGCTACTACGTAGTATGTGTCGTGGAGGATAATGTCGAGAGAAGAGTTGGCTAGTACAATTCCGGTTAGGCCTCCAATTGTAAATAGGAAGATAAACCCCAGGGCTCACAAGAGGGGGGTCTCTCATTTGATGGCCCCTCCGTGGAGGGTGGCGAGTCAGCTAAAGACTTTAACTCCTGTTGGAATTGCGATGATTATAGTGGCTGATGTAAAGTAAGCTCGTGTGTCTACATCAAGACCAACAGTAAACATATGGTGGGCCCAGACGATAAAACCTAGAAGGCCAATGGCCATCATGGCTCAGACCATTCCTATATAGCCGAAAGGTTCTTTTTTCCCTGAATAGTAGGCCACGATGTGTGAAATTATTCCAAAGCCAGGGAGGATAAGAATATAAACTTCGGGGTGTCCGAAGAATCAGAATAAGTGTTGATAAAGAATGGGGTCACCTCCGCCAGCAGGGTCGAAGAAGGTGGTGTTGAGATTTCGGTCTGTGAGTAGCATTGTAATGCCTGCAGCTAATACTGGGAGGGAAAGTAAAAGTAGTACGGCTGTAATTAAGATAGCCCATACAAATAGGGGGGTTTGATATTGAGAAATAGCAGGGGGTTTTATGTTAATAATAGTAGTAATAAAGTTAATGGCCCCTAAAATTGAGGATACACCAGCCAGGTGTAGGGAGAAAATGGTTAGATCGACGGAGGCCCCTGCGTGGGCTAAATTGCTGGCTAGGGGCGGGTAAACTGTTCACCCGGTTCCGGCCCCGGCTTCTACAGCAGAAGAGGCTAGTAAAAGGAGGAATGATGGAGGGAGCAATCAGAAGCTCATGTTATTTATTCGGGGGAAGGCCATGTCGGGGGCGCCAATCATAAGAGGAATAAGTCAATTTCCGAAGCCTCCAATTATTATTGGCATAACCATGAAAAAGATTATTACAAAGGCGTGTGCTGTTACAATTACATTATAAATTTGATCGTCTCCGAGGAGAGCGCCAGGTTGGCTTAGTTCTGCTCGAATTAGAAGGCTTAGGGCTGTGCCCACTATTCCGGCTCAGGCACCGAATACGAGATAAAGGGTGCCAATGTCTTTGTGATTAGTCGAGAAAAATCAGCGTGTGATTGCCACAGGTAGGATGGCTGAGTTTTAAGCGGTGGATTGTAGCCCCATAGACAGAGGTTAAATTCCTCTTCCCACCAAGCCCCGAGGTGATTTAACACGTTAGATTGCAAATCTTAAGAAGCAGGCTAACTACCTGCCGGGGCTTTCCCCCGCCTATTTTTTTTCGCTAGGCGGGGGAAAGATAGATGGATGCTCGCTGGTTTGGGCGCTTAGCTGTTAACTAAGAGTTTGCAGGATCGAGGCCTGCCCATCTAGTAAAGGCTTTAGCTTAATTAAAGTGTCTGTTTTGCATGCAGGAGATGTGGGGTAATATCCCGCAAGTCTTATCAAAGACTGGGAGATTCTCACTCCCACTGAGGGCTTTGAAGGCCCTTGGTCTAATATTATCCTAAGTCTTTATAGTGTGAGGAGGGCCATTGTGGCAGGGGTTAGAGGTAGGAGTAGGATGGTCAGAGAGGTAAAGATGGCAAGAGGCATTGTTAGCTGTAGTGGTGGTAGTCGTCATGGCGTGGTTCCGGACAGGTTATTAGGTGAGACGGTGAGTGTTATGGCGTAGGATAGTCGTAGGTAAAAATAAAGGCTCAATAGGGCGGTGAGAGCTGCAATTGTGGCTGTAAGTGGAAGATTCTGTTTAGTTAGTTCTTGTAGAATGAGCCATTTGGGTATAAACCCTGTAAGAGGGGGAAGGCCCCCTATCGATAAAAGTAGGAGGGGGGTGAGTGTTGTTAGTGCGGGGGCTTTGGTCCAGGAGGAGGCCAGTGTATTAATGTTTGTTGCTTTATTTAGTTTAAAAATAAGGAATAGAGAGGATGTTATTAGGATGTAGGTAATTAGGGCTAAAAGGGTTAGTGAAGGGGTGTACTGCAGGACTAGGATCATTCAGCCTAGGTGGGCAATTGATGAGTAGGCGAGAATTTTTCGTAATTGTGTTTGATTTAAGCCTCCTCAGCCGCCGACTAGCGTAGAGGTTAGACCTAAGATGGTCATAATGGTAGCATTGTTTGGTTGAATTTGAAGCAGGAGGGCGAAGGGTGCAAGTTTTTGTCAGGTGGATAGGATTAGGCCCGTGGTTAGGTTTAGACCTTGAAGTACTTCTGGCATTCAGGAATGTATGGGGGCAAGACCAATTTTTAAGGCTAGGGCCATGAGCACTATGGTGGTGGGGAGGGGATGGGCTATTTGTAAAATGTCCCACTGTCCTGTTAATCAGGCATTGGTGGTGCTGGCAAAGAGGATGGTTGCGGCTGCAGTGGCTTGTGTGAGGAAATATTTGGTAGTGGCTTCAATTGCTCGGGGATGGTGGTGTTGGGCTATTAGGGGAAGAATGGCGAGGGTGTTGATTTCAAGTCCTATTCAGGCAAGGAGTCAGTGTGAACTTGCAAATGTAATTGTGGTGCCTAGGCCTAGGCCGAATAATAGGGTAGCCAAGATGTATGGGTTCATTAGTAAAGGCGGGGGTTTCACCTACATTGTTGGGGTATGGGCCCAAAAGCTTGTTTTAGCTGACTTTACTAGGAAGTGGTGTAGTGGAAGCACTAAGAGTTTTGATCTCTTTAGGTAGGGTTCGAGTCCCTTCTTTCTAGGGGCTGGAGGGACTTTAACCCTCATTGTTCATTTTATCAGATTGACCCTTTATTTCAGGCACAGCCCCGGGGTTAGAGTTGTGGTGGCAGTCCGGCGAAAGCGGTTGGGAGTGCCAGATGTCAGATGACTAGGGCCAGTGTGAGTGGAAGAAAGTTTTTTCAGACCAGGTGCATGAGTTGATCATAACGGAAGCGTGGGTAGGAGGCTCGAACTCATAAGAAGAGAAGGGAAAGGAGAGCTGCTTTTGTTATTAGGTTAGTGGCTGTGAGTTCGGGGAATGAGGGAATGTGGGAGGCGCCTAGAAATAGGATAACTGAAAGTGTGTTTATTAGGAGGATGTTGGCATATTCTGCCAAATAAAATAAGGCGAATGGGCCAGCTGCATATTCAACATTAAATCCTGAGACAAGTTCTGACTCCCCCTCGGTTAGGTCAAATGGTGATCGGTTTGTTTCTGCTAGAGTAGAAGTGTATCATATTGCGGCTAATGGTCAAGCGGGTATAAGTAATCAAGTGCTTTCTTGAGTAATATTAAATGTTTGAAGGGTAAAGCCCCCTGAAAAGATAATGATGGTTAAAAGGATTAGTCCTAGGCTGACTTCGTAGGAAATGGTTTGAGCTACGGCCCGTAGGGCTCCAATAAGAGCATATTTTGAATTTGATGCTCATCCTGAGCCTAGAATAGAATATACAGCTAAGCTGGACAGTGCAAGAATAAAAAGAATGCCTAGGTTGAGGTCTGCCATAGGATATGGAAGTGGGAGGGGGGTTCATAGGGAAAGGGCCAGGGTGAGGGCTAGGATGGGGGTGAGTATAAATAGGGCTGGGGATGCTGTTGAGGGGCGGACTGGTTCTTTAATAAATAGTTTTACTCCGTCTGCAATGGGCTGAAGAAGCCCGTAAGGGCCCACAATATTTGGGCCTTTTCGTAATTGTATATATCCTAGCACTTTTCGTTCCATGAGGGTTAGGAAGGCAACCGCTAGAAGGACGGGTACGATGAAGACAAGTGGGTTTAGGATATAAATTATAATTAGGGATGTCATAGTTGGAGAGAGGACTTGAACCTCTGTAGAAAGGGCTTAGGTCTTTAGCAGTGGCCGGGCTCTGCCACACCAACTTGCCATTATCTTAGGCATAGGGGCATGCCCTATTGCCTAATTTAGTTATTTTCATTAGGTGGGGGAGAGGCGTGCTTACAGCATGGGCCTCTTTTTTTCGGTCCTTTCGTACTAGAAAAAAACAATTCATAGATAGAAACTGACCTGGATTACTCCGGTCTGAACTCAGATCACGTAGGACTTTAATCGTTGAACAAACGAACCCTTAATAGCGGCTGCACCATTAGGATGTCCTGATCCAACATCGAGGTCGTAAACCCTCTTGTCGATATGGACTCTAGAAGGGGATTGCGCTGTTATCCCTAGGGTAACTCGGTTCGTTGATCGGCTTTGCCGGATCTTTAGGTTAGAAATTCTATTGCTTAGAGCTGTGGCTCTTGGTTGTAGGAGGTGTCCTCCCGTTCCACATGGGGGTTTTGTATTCCCCGCGGTCGCCCCAACCAAAGACATGTGGGCAGGGTCCTCTGGGTTTGGCCTTTTATCTAGGGTGTTTAACAAGGTCTGTCCTGGTGTCTAAAGCTCCATAGGGTCTTCTCGTCTTATGGTTTTATTCCCGCTTCTGCACGGGAAGATCAATTTCATTGACTTGAAAAAGGAGACAGTTGGGCCCTCGTTGTGCCATTCATACGGGTCTTCATTTAAAAGACAAGTGATTGCGCTACCTTTGCACGGTCAAAATACCGCGGCCGTTTAACTAATTGTCACTGGGCAGGCGGGACCTCTTATTTTTAGTTTACAAGAGGCGATGTTTTTGGTAAACAGGCGAGGCTTAGTGTGTTTGCCGAGTTCCTTCTTTTTCTTTAGGTCTTTCCTTGTTGGCACGCCAGTGTGGGCTTAACGGTTGATTTGTGGGGGTTTTTCTAGGTATTTATTTGTTAATCATTACCCTCTTTGCTTGGGGCCGGTAATATTCGGTGGGGGGTCCGTTCCGATGTACATGCGTGCGAGGAGAGAGATGGTTCTCTCTTATTACTCATATTAGCATTAGTGCTTTCATGTTTGCATGAAACAGCCTAGTAGTATAAGGGGGTTAAGATTGAGGTATCAAGATTGTAGGAGATGGGGTACGTCTGAGCTTTAACGCTTTCTTTTTGGGTGGCTGCTTTTAGGCCCACTAAGACGTCTGTCCTTTTTTAATTTGATCTTTACCCACCTAAAAAAGTTGTATCTTTGTTCAAAGGGGCTGTACCCCCTTTGACTAACTCTTTTGATTCTTCTGATGTCAAATGGGTTAAGGGTAATATGAGTAAAAGAATCAAAAGGCTGAACTAATATTCAATTTCTAGGCAACCAGCTATAACTAAGTTCGGTAGGTCTGTCACCTCTACTCAAAGTTCTTCCCACTCTTTTGCCACAGAGACGGGTTGGCCCTAAAATAGGCTGTCTTGAAGTAGCTCACTTAGTTTCGGGGGGTCAAACTAAAGTGCTCTTTGCTTGGGCTTTCTGGCTAAACCATGATGCAAAAGGTACGAGTATTGGTCTCTGCTTTTTTATGCTTTACTGGATTATTTCATTTCTCTTTCAGCGTTCCCTTGCGGTACTTTGTCTATAGCTCCGTGGTTCCTTTTCCGTCTCCCGTACTTAGGTAAAAAAATGATTTGATTAATCAGTTGGGTTGTGTGTCTGGGGGTATTTATGGTGATTTTTTGGTTTTATTTGATTGGGCTAGCTGTTTGGCTCAGGGTGATCCGATTTGCACGGATGACTTCTCGGTGTAAGGGAGATGCTTTTCTGTCTTAGCTACACTCTGGTTTGTCCAAGTGCACCTTCCGGTACACTTACCATGTTACGACTTGCCTCCCCTTAACAGTTGTTAGGTTATTAATTATTGGAAATATTAGGTCGGGGAGGGTGACGGGCGGTGTGTGCGCGCTTTAGAGCCGGTTTCAGCGGAGCACTCTATTCTCTGCTTACTGCTAAATCCTCCTTCAGATGGAAATTTCAGTCCATCATTCGTGTTCACTATAGTAGTGAATGTAGCCCATTTCTTCCCCTCTCATGCGCTACACCTCGACCTGACGTTTTAGGTTGTACCAATTTAGCTTACTATTGTTCCTTCATAGGGTAAGCTGACGACGGCGGTATATAGGCGGAAAAAACAAGGGAGGGTGAGGTTTAACGAGGGTTATCGGTTCTAGAACAGGCTCCTCTAGGTGGATCTTAAGCACCGCCAAGTCCTTTGGGTTTTAAGCTTATGCTCGTAGTACCCAGGCGAATAGCTGGTGTAATGTGCTATTAATGTTTAGGGCTAAGCATAGTGGGGTATCTAATCCCAGTTTGTTTCTTAGCTTTCGTGGGTTCAGGTGGTGTAAAGCCACTTTCGTGGTTGGGCTTCTTGCTTTCGAATACGTATAACAGTTTTGAAAGTGTTCGGCTTTAGTTTATTGGTTTTCTTAACCACTCTTTACGCCGTCAACTATCAACTTGGGTCTCTCGTATAACCGCGGTGGCTGGCACGAGTTTTACCGACTCTCTTAGCTTTGACTAAGTCAAGTTTTCACTTATGGCTTAATGTTTATCACTGCTGAATTCCCTTGGGGGTGTGGCTGAGCAAGGCGTCGTGGGCTTGATGTGGTGTGCCTGATACCAGCTCCTTGTTCTCGGGCGGAGAACTGTGGGGCATTTTCACAGGGGCGCGGATACTTGCATGTGTAAATCTGGCTACAGTTGATAGTAAAGTCAGGACCAAACTTTTGTGCTTACGGGGCTTTCTAGGGCCCATCTTAACGTCTTCAGGGTTATGCTTTATTTAAGCTACGTTAGC